AAAATTTGGGTTAATTCTTTTGGAATACCCCTTCCCCCATAGGGATATGGAATAAAAAGAGGTATTTTTTTTGCCACTATAATTTTGAAAATGAACGTTTAAATGCCCTTCAAAAGTAAGTAAATAAATGCGAAACATATAAAAGGCGGTTAATCCTGCCGTGGCCCAAGCTATTATTGATAAAATCGGAGAATACAACCAACTCGCATTAAGAATTTCATCTTTTGACCAAAAACAAGCAAGCGGCGGAATACCACAAAGAGAAAGTGTACCTAATAAAAAAGAAGTTTTGGTAATCGGTACATGTTTTGTTAAACCACCCATAAGAACCATATTTTGACTTTTATCCGGAGAATAACCAACAAGAGTTTCCATTGAATGAATAACGGACCCAGACCCCAAAAATAATAATGCTTTGGAATAAGCATGAGTAACCAAATGAAATAAAGCACTTCGATAAGACCCCATTCCTAGAGCGAACATCATATAACCCAATTGAGACATTGTCGAATAGGCTAAACCCCTCTTAATGTCTTTTTGAGCAAGAGCTAAAGTAGCTCCTAATAATACTGTGATTATGCCAATCAACGCAATTAAATTCATTATATAAGGTATAACTATAAAAAGAGGAAGAAGGCGGGATACAAGAAAAATACCCGCCGCTACCATAGTAGCAGCATGTATAAGAGCCGAAATAGGAGTGGGGCCCTCCATAGCATCGGGTAACCACACATGAAGAGGAAATTGTGCAGATTTAGCAACTGCACCGGCAAATAATAGAGCAGCAAAGAAAATAACAAATGGAAAACTGACTTCATTATTATAAATCAAGTTATTCATTATTTGAAATAAATCTCGAAATTCAAAACTACCTGTTATCCAATAAAAACCTAAAATTCCTAATAATAAACCAAAATCCCCTACACGATTAGTTACAAACGCTTTTTGACAAGCATTTGCCGCAGAAGGTCGTGTGAACCAAAACCCTATTAATAGATAGGAACACATTCCAACCAATTCCCAAAAAATATAAATTTGTATCAAATTTGAACTAGTAACTAATCCCAACATGGAAGTACTGAAAAAACTCATATAAGCAAAAAATCTCAAGTATCCTTGATCGTGGGCCATATAATTATCACTATAAATAAGAACCATAATTCCAACAGTAGTGATTAACATCAACATAATAGAACTAAGTGGATCAATCAAGCAGCCGAATTCTAAAGAAAAATCACTATCGAGGGTCCAAGACCATACATATTGATAGATAGAACTGCTATTTATTTGCTGAATAGACAGATTAGTTGAAAAAATCATGACTATACTTAACAATAAAATACTTGGGAAAGCCCACATACGATGAAGATTTTTTGTTGCTGTCGGAAAAAGAAGAAGTCCCACTCCTATTAATATAGGAACCAGAAGTGGAACGAAAGGTAAAATCCACGCATATTGATATGTCTGTTCCATAAAAAAAGTTTTTAAATTCTTAATTAATATTAACGGTTTCCGATTCGCCGGACCTTAAAAAAAAAAGGAGTCAATAAAAAATGAAGATATGTACTAACTAAAATAGAATTTTTTATTTTTTTTTCTTTACTGACTTTATACTAAATACTTCAAATATTCAAATCAAGAAGTTGCAATTGGTCAAATCATATGAAAGAAATCAATTTATTATGAATCTCCTTTTAATTTGAAAATTCCAATCAAATTAGGTATATTTTTTTAGGTATATTTTTTCGCGGGTTTGACAAGTTATTAAAAATATTCTTTTTTTTTAGAAAAATTTTCTGCAATTTTCCCATACCCTTCACCGACCTTATCTATTCTTTTCGATTTTTTGAAAAAATAAAAAAAAAAAAGAAATACATAATGAATTTGGTGAATTTGAAAAGCTCGTATTTTTTTGAACAATAGATGTCTTTCACATCCAGCTATACTAATGAGTAATCTCTTTATTTTTTTTTTATGGCAGTTCCAAAAAAACGTACTTCTGCATCAAAAAAGCGTATTCGTAAAAATTTTTGGAAAAAGAAGGGGTATTGGGCAGCGTTAAAAGCATTTTCCTTAGCAAAATCTCTTTCTACCGGGAATTCAAAAAGTTTTTTTGTGCGACAAACAAATAAACTAAACAAACAAATAAACTAAGTAATAAAACATAACACGTTGGAATAATCTAAACCAGTCTGACTCAAAAATTGACTCATTTCATTTCAAAAAGAAAATTCCCGAATTCCATTTCCTTCAACGGGGAATGGAATTCGTTCCGCTCTTATAGAATATGTAGAATAAGAATTCTTCTATTTACCTTACCGAATAAAAAAAGTATTCTTTGTTTTTTGAGAAAAAACACAGGATACTAAAATTTCTTTTTTAGTATATTGTATTTTCTGATTTCCAGGGTGGGGGTCTTATTTTCCCCATCAACCTATAAGGTTTTCTTTTTTGTACAACTTTCTTACTTTTTGATTTTCTATAAATTCTTATATAGCCCCCACATTTATAGCCCCTACATTTCTCTCGCCATCAATCCACGAAAAAAAACTTTTTGATAAATATGTTGAATGATCTAAATTAGGTTCTTTTTTTTTTGTTCGTCGATAAAACGGCTTTTTTTCTTTCAGTTTTTGAAATCAAATAAATCAAAAACACTTAAAAAAATAGTAGGACTCTCTAGTTTTACAAGAGTTGAGTCGAGAAGAGTATAAAATACAGAATAAAACGAAAATCCTAAACGAAACTAATGAACGTTCAAATAGGTATTTGAACAAATATTTATTCATCAATTTGAATCTTTCCTAAAAAAAGGGCCCTCGGTTTAATTCTTAAATCTAGACGATTACTTATTCATAGGTTATTATGAGGTCAAGACAGGCCGCTATGGTGAAATTGGTAGACACGCTGCTCTTAGGAAGCAGTGCTAGAGCATCTCGGTTCGAGTCCGAGTGGCGGCATATCATATCTTATAAAAATAAAATAGATCCTATAATGAATTCAATTGACTATTTCGATTTTATAATTAAGGAATTCATTTTTTATGATATTTTCAACCTTAGAGCATATATTAACTCATATTTCTTTTTCGATCGTTTCAATTTTAATTACAATTCATTTGATAACCTTTTTAGTCGATCAAATCGTAAAACTAGATGATTCATTCAAAACGGGCATGATAATAACTTTTTTCTGTCTAACAGGATTATTAATTTCTCGTTGGATTTATTCGGGACATTTTCCACTAAGTGATTTATATGAATCGTTAATATTTCTTTCGTGGAGTTTTTCCTTTATTTATATAGTTCCATATTTAAAAAAAAATCAAAATCTTCTAAGCACAATAATTGGCCCAAGTGCTCTTTTTTCCCAGGGATTTGCTACTTCAGGTCTTTTAACTGAAATACACGAATCCACAATATTAGTACCCGCTCTTCAATCCGAGTGGCTAATAATGCACGTAAGTATGATGATATTAGGGTATGCGGCCCTTTTATGTGGATCATTATTATCAGTATCACTTCTAGTGATTACAGTTAGAAAAAGGAGAAAGTTTTTTTCTACGAGTAATCATGTATTCAATTTAAATGAGTTATTTTTACTTGGTGAAATTGAATACATGAATGAAGAAAGGGATGGTTTACAAAAAACTTCTTTTTTTTTCCCAAGGAATTATTATAGGTCGCAATTGATTCAACAATTGGATTATTGGAGTTATCGAGTTATTAGTCTAGGATTTATCTTTTTAACCATAGGAATTCTTTCTGGAGCAGTATGGGCTAACGAAGCATGGGGATCCTATTGGAGTTGGGACCCAAAGGAAACTTGGGCTTTTATTACTTGGACCATATTTTCAATTTATTTACATACGCGAACAAATAGAAAACTGAAGGCTACAAATTCCGCAATTGTGGCGTCTATTGGATTTCTTCTAATTTGGATATGCTATTTTGGAGTCAATCTATTAGGAATAGGACTACATAGTTATGGTTCATTTATATTAACATCTAATTGAATTCAAAAACAAAAAGGGGTTTCTTACAAATAGGAATAAAATAGGAATAAATAAAATAGGAAAAAAAAGGGTGTACAACGCATATTTATCAGATAAAATCAAAAAAACTTTGTGTGAATTGACAAAGAGCCTGTCGAATATGATTCGACAGGCTCTTTGTCATTGTACCGTCGTACAAGGAAAACTTTTGTAAATGATAAATTTAGAAACTATCTATAAAAAGAATTAGATAGAATAACTTCAACCTTTTCAACTGATAGTGAAAGAACGAAATCGGGGTACAGACCAATACCAAGTACGGGTAAAAAAATAGAGATCGAAAGAAATAACTCTCGCGGCCCGGAATCAAAAAAATAAGAGTCTGGACCATTAAATATCTTGTATCCATAAAACATCTGGCGTAACATAGATAATAAATAAATAGGAGTTAATATCATTCCAATTGCCATTACAAAAGTAATGGGGAGTTTTGTCATTAAAAGATATTTTGGACTAGTAATTAATCCAAAAAAAACTATTAATTCGGCAACAAAACCACTCATACCAGGTAATGCAAGGGAGGCCATCGAAAAGCTACTGAACATCGTGAATATTTTTGGCATGGGGATACCTATTCCGCCCATTTCGTCAAGATAAACAAGACGTATTCTATCATAAGTTGTTCCGGCCAAGAAAAAAAGTGCCGCGCCAATAAATCCATGAGAAATTATTTGTAAAAGAGCTCCATTGAGTCCCATATCTGTGATAGAACCAATTCCTATAATTATGAAACCCATATGAGATACAGAGGAATAGGCTATTCTTTTTTTTAAATTCCGTTGACCGAGAGATGTTGAAGCTGCATAGATTATTTGCATTGCGCCTACTACCATTAACCAAGGAGAAAATATAGAATGGGCGTGAGGAAATAATTCCATATTAATCCGAACTAATCCATATGCTCCCATTTTTAATAAGATTCCGGCTAGAAGCATACAAGTACTAT